TTCATTGAAGCATGTGATAAAGAGATTCGTTTTGTCCCCTGAACCAAATTGTTAGAGAAAAGAATCATTTTCGATAAGTTGTTGATGCTCATTACCAGATTTTCAGATTTCTCATTTGTTAATTTCCTGGTTTAGTGTGATATAGAGATACGTCTATATCATCTTAACAAGGAGTGAATCAATGAATGAAAGTGGACGAAATGAAATTTAACCTTCTTTTATGTCAGACCAATAACTTCTCAAAAAGTCCTCTACTTCGTCCTATTTTTATTATTAGTCTATTCTAGAATATCAATCTATTATAGATTCAAATGAGTGATTCATAAGTCTAAATGACGAATCAAAAATGCTATGGTATGGATCAGAAAGGGCGGAAAGGTCCTTCCGATCTAGTCATACCATTCCATTATATTGACAATTTCAAAAAACTGTTCATACTATGAGCATAGTATGATGGCGGTCGGGCAAGTATGCCCCCATCGTCTAGTGGTTCAGGACATCTCTCTTTCAAGGAGGCAGCGGGGATTCGACTTCCCCTGGGGGTAGGGTATTACGAAAGGAAGTTGATCGTGGATTATCAATAAGCCTAGAATTTTTTCTTCCTGGGTCGATGCCCGAGCGGTTAATGGGGACGGACTGTAAATTCGTTGGCAATATGTCTACGCTGGTTCAAATCCAGCTCGGCCCAAAAATTCGCTGATCCACCATGAAATGATATAACCCCCTTTTGTTTTCCAGAAATTCCATATAAGCAGATAAGAAAGAATCAAAAAAGTCAAATTTTCTGATATATCCCTACCTCTATTGATTTTTTGATTTGTTCCCATAAATTCTGATCTTGCTAACGATCTAGATTCATATCAGGTATAAAGTATAATGAAAAAAATAGATTTCTATTAATAAAGTAAAGACAAAAAAAGACCTTTTTTCATTGAATGGATTATCAATCATTTTGCCAATAATGAAAGGATTACTAGTAATCCGTGCTGCTCTCACGAAAGTGTATATCCATGTGGATATCAATATCTCACCTGCGTCTCTATTAAAACACATAAAACACGGCGATTTGAATCTAAATAAAAATGGTTTGAATGAAATCATAAGAATATGTATGCTGTACATTTGATTTCCCCGGGATTGTAGTTCAATTGGTCAGAGCACCGCCCTGTCAAGGCGGAAGCTGCGGGTTCGAGCCCCGTCAGTCCCGATGGATCCAAATCCAATAAAAAATACATCAATATATCTCTCCATTTTCTGTTAAACTGGGTACAAATGGTATAATTTCATTCCCAATGGTATCTTTCTTTTTTTCTATTTCGTTTCGATTCTTTGTTTGGGTTTTATTTGTAAATCATTTGTAAACAATGGAAGTGGAAAGCGCTTAGATGGTTGTACAAGGAAGGCGGTAGGTTATAGAAAAGACAGAATGACAAAGAATGATAAATCAAAAGAAAGTATTTATTTAAAGTATAAACTAAAGGAATTCTTTTAATTGAATCCGGAATCAAAGTTTGTATTCGGTGTGTGGATAAAGGATCCGCTTATGTTATACTATTCAATTCTCGACGATGAATCGAGTTAATAGCTCAGATATTGTTATTCATGATATGGATACGATTCGATATCATCGAAATGGAATTCATCCCATTGAATTTACAAGCGAAAGGTTTATCATCTCTATGGGATTAAATCCCGAGTTATTGCGAAGTAAAAAAAACGAAACGATGAGATTATGGAAGTAAATATTCTCGCATTTATTGCTACTGCACTGTTCATTCTAGTTCCTACTGCTTTCTTGCTTATAATATACGTAAAAACAGTCAGCCAAAGTGATTAATTTGAATGAAACTTGACTTCTTAGTTCTTATCAATGATTTAAGAAAAAAATTTCAATTTCACTCACGTCTTAAATGAAATGAACGGACTAGAATCAACAGTAACCTATGAGATCCAATAGTAGATAGTATGGTAGAAAGATTCCTATAGGAATCTTTCTACCATACTATCCATTTAAATTATTAAAATGTAGAAAGATACACACCGAATAGGGATCAATCTACAAGATCAATCTACAATATGTATATCTATCTTCATACATGTTAATATCAATTAAATATATGTAATGTACATAGTATCTCAATTCGATTTCTTTGCTTCATCTATTTGATTTTTGTTAATTCCAATCAATCTGAAATAATCGAAAGGCAACTCTTACGATTTTCTACTTTCTAGATCTCTTATTATTTTCAATATGAATCCTGGTATCCATTAAAAAAAGAAAATTCATTTTTATTTATTTCCAAATAAAATAATGATTAAAATAAAAAATAAAAGAAAAATAAAAAGGCTTTGCAGAACGATCTAGAAAAAATCTATAACTATAAAAAAGTGATACAGTTTGATTCTTCAACTCAATTAGTAGTATCTCTAGAGTCCACTTCGTCCCCATACTACGAGTGAAAGGGAAAATGTAAAGACTACCATTAAAGCAGCCCAAGCG